ATCTCCGCTTTCTTTAAAATATTCTGAACCGTTTCTGTAGGTTGAGCACCCTTCTCAAGGAAATATAGAATAGCAGTAACATTTAAATCTATTTGATTCTTTATCGGATCATAAAAACCAACTTTCCGAAGATCTCTTCCTTCTCTTCGGGACCGAACATCAATTGCAACGATTCGATAGACGGCTCAGTGGGATAGATGTAGATGAATAACCCCCCTAGAAACGTATAGGAAGTTTTCTCCTCGTACGGCTCGCGAAAAAATGATTCTAAGTTCTATTTATGTATAGAATTACATACAATCACAAATGGGTCTATAAAATGGTTAGATGAATTAGATTATGGTTTAAATCCCTCTTTTTTTTTTTTTATTTTTACTTCCTGAAAAAAAATCATTTGTACTCATAACTCAAGTTAGATAACTCTCAAATGGCTCAAAGGAAAATTTTTACGCATTTCATTTATTGAGCGGTCTTTAAACCCCCTTTCTTTTTGTTTGTTTCGTTTCAAATCGATTTTCATTTTTATTATGGTCTAGTTATAGAAACAATGGAAAAGGTATTTTCTTGTTTTGGGATCCTTTAATCTTTGTTTTAAATCATTGGGTTTAGACATAACTTCGGTGATTCTTAATCTTTTCAAAATGGCAGCAACATACCCTTTTTGCGATTGATTTATAGTAAAAGTAAAGAATCATAGAAAAGGTTGATTCTCATGTAATACACTTTGTATGAAAAGAGTTTTTTCAATTCCAAGAATTTTTTATTAGATTAGAAACGTGAAACCCTTTCAATTTCTCTATCGAAGATATACTTACGAAGTTCTTCCAATTTATTGATTGACATTAACCCTAGATCTTTGCCCCTGAGAAATGAATCAATACTTTCGACCCGAGCTCCATCATGGACTATTTACATTCCAACCCAACGAGGTTTCTAGTAAAACAGAAGAAATATAAATGATGTCGAGCCAAGAGCACCTTCATCCTTATATAAAATGGTGGATGTAAGTCCACAACGGATCATGTCTTTCAAGCCGCACGTTGCTTTCTACCACATCGTTTCAAACGAAGTTTTACCATAACATTTCTATAATTTGGAACCGGTATGGAATTGATTCAATTATGGAATCGTGAATAATCATTGGTTCATTCGGTACATAGTAATTTATCACCTTTCTTCTAGATAGATGGATAGAAATATTTCTGAAGAAGTTTTAGCACGAATTCAACATAACCCCAATTTTATCGTTATAGTATAAATGCAAGATTTTTTTAATTGTCAAAATCAATTATTAGATTCTAAAATAGAAATAAAAAAATGAATAACTTAATTATTTTTGAATATCTACAAATAACTCAAAAATAAAATATAGATTCACCAACCGCGCACACCTTTAAACTTTAAAATATAAAAGATTTCATTCATAAAGAATCATGAAAATTAATGAGTTTATAATGAACTTTCCTACTTTGATATTATTATTTGAATAAAGTTTTAGAGTACGAATCAAATTTGATCATCATAAAAAATTTCTCTATTTCTTTTGGAATTGAATCACCAATAATTCAAATTTAAAGCCAATAAACGTATCAAACAACAAATCAATAAATAAAATTTGTTGTTTATTTTTATGAAATAAATAAAAAAGACTGATGGTAGGGAAGATTTTAGTCCTTATTCTTTCGATTCTTATTTTATCAAATAGCTAAAAGAATAGTTCCTATCTATATCTATCAGATAGATTGAACGATTGTCACTCTTATAGATATTCTATGTTAGATATTGTTAGATATTGAGATTTTCATTTTCAATTTAAGAAATCACAAAATTCTTGTTTCACAACGAAAAACGACGCTCAATGAAATAGAACAATAACAATATATACATATAGACTATGCATTTCCTCATTTTATATACGGATTTTCATATTTTGTTTAACTTGATATTCAGTAATCTTTCTATAAGTCTATAAGATTGTCATAAAAGAAATAAAGGAATGAAAGTAAAGTGAATAGAATGAATGAATCCGTTTATCTCAATTTTCCCGCTCCTTCCATCGATTTCTAATTATTCATTAGAGTCAAACACGAAATACCTAAAAGTTCAAATAAACTAGATCGCGTAATTTGATTGTTTATTAATGAAATTTGGATAGACAAAGATATTGAACTTAATACTTGCCCTTGCTAATTAACTTCGATCTACTCCCCAAGAATGAAAAATCATAATAAATAAAAAAAGGGAGGGATACCCCCCTTTTTTCGGGATGCTGGCTATCTTATATAGGTACAAAGCCGAATAAGTATAGATTAAGTGCTTACTCCCTTTACTTTTTATTATTTTACCCTAACCGAGCCTTAAGAAAGAAAGAGATCCCCTTAATTAAATTCAATTATAGTACCAATAACTCCTGAAATGAAGAGATGCACAAAATGAATTTAAAAAAATAGAAAATAAGATCTAAGAAAGATAGGTTCTTTCGCACAAAATGCATATGCATCGTTGAAAATTCAATATCGGATGAACGGTTTTTCGAAGTAAATAACTTTCTTCAATACTCAATAGGAGCAAAGTAAACATATAATCAAAAACAAACCACTCGATTTTTTAATAAAAATCCTTGGATTGTGCTTTATATGCCTATCTTACTTGGATTACAAAGAAATCTCATTTAGGTGTCTCCACATGTCATTTGAACTCGATGCAGTTCGAGTTTGTCAAAAAAAAGATTTATTTAGAGAATAATCAGAAATAGGAATCACATTCTATTCCATATTAGACCTTTAAACATAAACAGAAAGTTGTTTACAAGAATCTTATTCTTATTCTAATCAAATTTAGATTTAGAATGAAATATGATCTGGGACGGAAGGATTCGAACCTCCGAATACCGGGACCAAAACCCGTTGCCTTACCACTTGGCCACGCCCCATTTAAATTTCTATTCGACACTAATAAAGAATAATACTAGTATTAGTTGATCGTCAATTCCGGTCCAAATATAGAATTTAGAGATCTTGCTAAGATTTTGATACGTATATAGTTAGTTAGTATTAGAATAAAAATATAGAATAAAATTGAATTTATTGATCATTACATATAATTCAATTAAGATATTGTATGAAAGCCGAATTTCTTCTATTCTATTTGAGAATGGGAGGGGTTTTGATTGGGTGAATTCAATGAAAAAGAAGAATTTTGTATACCTTACTTTCTTCATTTTTACTTCATATCAATAACTCAATCAAAATGCAATTATCTCCAAGAACAAAATGTCTGTTATGCTTAATATCTTTAGTTTGATCTGTATTAATTCGGCTCTTTATTCGAGTCATTTTATCTTCGCCAAATTGCCAGAGGCCTATGCTTTTTTGAATCCGATTGTAGATATTATGCCAGTCATCCCTCTGTTTTTTTTTCTCTTAGCCTTTGTTTGGCAAGCTGCTGTAAGTTTTCGCTGAGATCTTTAATATTATCCTAGAAAATTCATGATTTATTTCGAAAATTCTATCAATCAGAGTCTTCGAGAATATCTAATTTTGGGTATGAAATAAAATTTGAGTAATGAAAGACCCTTAATGACAAAATAATTTTTATAAATTCAAAATTTTTCTATTTCTAGAAAGCGCTTCATTTCATGGTGTCAAAATAGGATATGTGGTATAAAAACAGACGATCTATTCCCCTCTTTCCCAAAAAATGATCTTGGAGATTGTGTAATGCTTACTCTCAAACTTTTCGTTTACACAGTAGTGATATTCTTTGTTTCTCTCTTCATCTTTGGATTCCTATCTAATGATCCAGGGCGTAATCCTGGACGTGAAGAATAAAAAAATTATTTGAAAATTTTGAAAGATAAATCAAATTCAAATAACAAAGTCATCGAGGGAGGCGGAAAGAGAGGGATTCGAACCCTCGGTACAAATAACTCGTACAACGGATTAGCAATCCGCCGCTTTCGTCCACTCAGCCATCTCTCCCAATTCAAAAAAAAATTACTATGTTACATTACACATAAAGTAAGGATTAAAAAAGGCTTTCTTTCGATCTTTTTATTATATAATATATAGAAGAATATAGATTTAGATGTGTATCACTTTTATCAGCAATTCCATTTAGATAAAATAAAGTAAGAGCTGAAAGGATCCAATATAAAGAAAACTAAAAAAAGACTTATTGTTTTCATTTTGATCGAAGGTCCCTTTTTCTTTTACTCCCACGGCCGGGCTGGCTAGCTCAACACCTAGCCAGGCCCCTCTTTTTGTTCCAACGAATGATAGATAAAACTATTTATCGAATTTGAAAATAGAAAGACTTGTTAGTAAATTCAAACAACTCGAAAGTCTCATTTATTATTTTATTCTTTTTTTTTACTTGAACTACTTTTTTTATATTTTTTAGAATACAAAATGGAATAGAATAATAAAAAAAAAAAAAAGAAACTCTGGACTTTTACACAACGCATTTTTATGTTATGATTTTGGTGCTTTTAGTAAACCGTCTCTATTAAAATTACTCCAAAGGACTTCTTATTTCATTTTTAATTTAGTTATATTATTTAAATCTTCTTTTCCTGCTTTAATCCCGCAAACACGAAAAATAAAGTTAACGCTCTAATTTTCATGATTCATTTAGGATCCTATTTTGATTACGCCAAATTACTCTGTTCGACAAAAGATCCATTTGTATACAACAATTAGATTGTAGCGGGTATAGTTTAGTGGTAAAAGTGTGATTCGTTCTATTAATCCCCTTAATAGTTAAGGGGTCTTTCGGTTTAATTTATATTCCGATCAAAAACTTTTTTTCTTAAAAGGATTAAATCCTTTACCTCTCAATGACTGATTCGAGGAAAAATAGAAATTCTCGTGATTTGTATCCAAAGGTCAATTCGAAATTGAAAAATTGAATTATAAAATTGCGAAACATAATTTGTGAATTGGATTAATACTTCCAATTAAATAATTATGAATAAAGGATCCATGGATGAAGATAGAAAA